ACTTTATTTGCTCGATCAATTGGTCTTCTATGATCTACACAGAAACAACTAAAAACTACTAACCAGGTAGAAGTTTGATTCTGACTCTTGTCTTGTTATAAGCTGGCATTATATATGATCAAAAGGAGCCTTAAAGGGAAAATGGTAGTAATGAGTATTAATTATTAAAAACTATAGAATTAGCTAAGCTTTCAAGGTCGGCAAAAATCGTGCCAGCCGCCGCGGTTACACGGAGGACCTAAATAAGACAGATAGGCGGAACGTAGCATAATGGAAATTTTTAGGCTAGTTTATAGAAACAACTTAAAGTGAAATTTTCACGTGAATTGATGAAAAGGGAAAACAATTGATTTAAGTCTACTTAGATGAGGATATAAACTAGGATTAGATACCCTACTATTCTTATAAGACATTAGCCTGGGTAGTAAAAGACGATCTTCAAACCCAAAGAATTTGACGGCACTCTACCTCCCCAGAGGAACCTGCCCCGTAATCGATAATCCACGCTTTACCTTACTGCCTCTTGCTAAGCTTGTATACCGCCGTTGCCAGATAATTTTTAAAAAAGTATTATCCAAGTTAAGATCTTTCAGGACTTCAGGTCAAGGTGCAGCTCATGAGGAAGAGGAGGTGGGTTACAATAGTTTTAACTAAAACGGAAAGGAAATGAAAAATATATGGAAGGTGGATTTGGTAGTAAGCATTAGTTAGAATAGCATGCTGAAAAGAGCTCTAGAGTGTGTACACATCGCCCGTCGCTCTCCCTAATAAAGGGAGATAAGTCGTAACATAGTAGATGTACTGGAAAGTGCATCTAGAAAGCAAAGTAGAGCTTGATAGTTAAGCGCTTCACTTACACTGAGATGTTATCTGTGCGAATCAGATTGCTTTGAGACCACGACTTATAAAAGAGACTTAAGTAAAACATTATACCTGAGAAGGCTTAGTACTAGTTAAAGAAAAGCTGAACCTTATGATAGAGAAGAAGTACTGCAAAGGAAAGTTGAAAAGATGAAAAATTAGATCTCCTTAAAGAAGATATGAACAATCGTACCTTGTGTATCAGGGGTTAGCAAAATAGCCTTTTTACTAAGTGGTCCCGAAAGCAATAGGAACTAACTCAGCAAAATCGTTGTTGTAGCAGAAACATGCATAATGTGGAGTTAGATTTAAAACATAAGCCGTCTTTGCTGTTACCTGGTTCCCCAAGAAGAAAATTCAATTTTCTCTTATATAGTAAAACTAACTTAGTTACTAGGAAACATTACATAAGAGTAACCTCTAGAGGGACGAGCTTCTAGAGGAAAAACTACAAATGGGAATTTTAGCTTACATTTTCTAGGCCTAGAAACAGCCTTGAATAGTTGTACGTTATAGTCAAGAGGTTCACAAAATATTTACGAACTTTTGGTTTTTTATTAGGGAAAGTGACAGAACAAAATGGTCACAGATACAATGCTATCATGAGTAAAATTGGATGTCAGCTAGTGTATAGAAATAAGTAGACATTATTTAAGGAAAGAGATGCGTGAAAGGAATTAGGCAAGACACCTTCCGACTGTTTATCAAAAACATTTCCTCAAGAGATATTTGAGGTAAGACCTGCCCAATGTAAATATTAATGGCCGCGGTATTCTGACCGTGCGAAGGTAGCATAATCATTAGTCTCTTAATTAGAGGCTGGTATGAATGGTTAAACGAGAAGATGACTGTCTCTCACGTAATAATTGAATTTCATTTTTAAGTGAAAAAGCTTAAATGTGCCTGAAGGACGATAAGACCCTATAGAGCTTCACTCCCCCAAAATATAAATAACCAAGGATTTATGGACACTATTTGACGGGAGTTGCGTTGGGGCGACGACAAGACAAAAAGTAACTCTTTATTTTATGAACAGGCAAAACTGAAGAGATGATCCTCGCGGAGAGATCAGATGAACAAGTTACCTTAGGGATAACAGCGTAATCCTTCTAAAGAGTTCACATCGACAGAAGGGTTTGCGACCTCGATGTTGGATTAAGAGTTCACCAAGGTGCAGAAGCTTTGGTAGATGGTCTGTTCGACCTTTAATTTCTTACATGATCTGAGTTCAGACCGGCGTAAGCCAGGTTGGTTTCTATCCTCAGGATACCCATCAATATTTTAGTACGAAAGGACCAAGTATTGGAGATTAATCTCAGTAAAGGAAAGTCAATAAGATGGTTTACTAACCTGACAGATAAATGTGATAGACTTAGAATCTATTTATGAGAAGGTTTCTCGGTTAGTAGCACTGACGAAATTGCTGCTTTTTTCACCAGAAACTAAAGAAGAGTGAAAAAAGCAGCCTGCTATGGCTAATTTAATCTCCTCTCTTGTCATCGTGATCACGGTTCTTGTAAGTGTGGCCTTCCTTACTCTGTTTGAACGAAAGCTTCTGGGATACATCCAGATTCGGAAGGGGCCAAATAAGGTGGGATTCATGGGTCAGCTTCAACCTTTTGCAGATGCTGTTAAACTATTCTCTAAAGAACAAAATAACCCCTTATTGGCCAACTATTTGGTTTTCTTAATTTCACCTATCTTCAGACTTTTCATTGCCGTCTTCCTGTGAGTAGTGCTACCTAGAGTTTTTAATTTGTGAAATATAGAGATGGGCATCCTTCTTTTTCTTTGCATCACTAGATTGAGAGTGTATTCTATTTTAGTGTCCGGCTGATCCTCGAACTCAAAGTATCCTTTACTAGGTGCCCTTCGGGGGATTGCCCAAACTATTTCGTATGAAGTAAGTTTGGCCTTAATTATCCTCTCTTTTATGGTTATCAGACAAAGATTTGATTGAGTGAAGGCTGGGGTTTATCAGGAGCACTGTTGATTTATCTTTATTATACCTCCTCTTGCCCTAATGTGATTCACTTCATCTTTAGCAGAGACTAATCGCACGCCTTTTGATTTTGCTGAAGGAGAGTCAGAACTAGTCTCGGGCTTTAATACAGAGTACAGAAGAGGAGGATTTGCCTTAATTATGTTAGCGGAATACACGAGAATTATTTTTATGAGTATGCTGTTTGCTCATATCTTTTTGGGAGGAGTGGATAGATCTTGATACCCCCTCAAGATGGCTTTTATTATTTACATATTTGTTTGGGTGCGCGGGACTTTGCCTCGGTTTCGCTACGACAAACTGATGAGATTAGCTTGAAAATCTTTTCTGCCGGTTAGAATTAATTTCCTAATTTTTTCCAGAATGATGGTTTAATTAACGACAAATCACTAAAGGACTCAAACCTTTATCCATTGTTTTCAAAACAATTGCCGTTCGGTTGGCTAAGCGATTAGTCTAGCACCTTATCCCACAACCAGAGGGTGAAGGGACTTATGAAAAAGTACCCGAAGTAGAAAAAGGTTAAGACTTGGCCGACGAAAATGTAGGGGTCCTCCACGGGACGTGCACCGATTCAGGTTAACAAAAGGAAAACTCTAACAAGAGATCAGAACAATAGTTGATTTAGCGGATAGAAAGATAAGCCCCGGAACTTTCTTTTGTGTAAGAAAGGTAGAACTAATAAAACCAAGATAGATAAAAGGAGCGCCACTACCCCGCCCAACTTTCTAGGAATTGAACGAAGGATAGCGTAAGCAAACAAGAAATATCACTCAGGCTGAATATGGGCCGGGGTGACTAGGGGGTTGGCGGGGGTAAAATTATCAGGATCACCAAGCAGATTAGGCGAGATCAATACAATTATTACTAACGCCAGAAGCATTCATAAAAACCCCACAACATCCTTCACTCTAAAATAGGGGTGGAAAGGAACCTTGTCCGAGTCACTTTTTACTCCGAGAGGGTTGTTGGAGCCTCTTTGATGAAGAAACAGAAGATGAATTAAGGTCGCGCCCGCTACAGCAAACGGTAAGAGAAAGTGGAAGGTGAAAAAGCGGTTGAGTGTGGCATTATCTACGGCGAATCCTCCTCAAACCCATTGAACGATATCGATCCCGACGTACGGAACCGCGGATAATAAGTTGGTAATTACTGTTGCCCCTCAAAAAGATATTTGCCCCCAGGGCAACACGTAGCCTATAAAAGCACTACCCATAACTAAGAGTAGTAAAACGACACCAACAACTCATGTGTAAAGATAAAGGTAAGACCCGTAGTACATCCCCCGCCCCACGTGCATGTAGAGGCAGATAAAAAAGAAAGAGGCGCCATTAGCGTGTAGAGTGCGCAGAAGCCAACCATAATTTACGTCGCGGCAGATGTGGGCCACACTAGAGAAAGCTAAATCAATATGGGGGGTATAGTGCATAGCCAAGAAAAGCCCTGTTAAGATCTGAATCATTAGGCACAGTCCTAAGAGGGAACCGAAGTTTCACCAGATTCTGATATTCGAGGGCGCGGGAAGATCGACCAATGCGCTGTTTATAATTTTAATAAGAGGGTGGGTTTTTCGCAATGCTAACATTAGAATGAGCGGAGGGGGCCCTCTTCCAAACGGCTAACTCGGACAACGATGAGTAAACAAAAAAGGAGATAGACAACAAGGTATAGTAGTCTAGAGCTGCTAAAAGAATATAGGTCCGCAGAGAAGCTTTCTGGGGCTGCCTTAGAGGCGCTGAACAGAGAGTTAGAAGAAGACAGGGTGCTACCGAGACTTGGTTGGTATAGTAAGAGTAAAACCCCTAGGCCGGAAATAGCAAGGAGTGCATAGTTAATTGAAGGGGTAAATTTTTCATTAGAGGCTAAAGTTGAGACATAAGCAAAAACGATTAAAAGGCCCCCTAGGAATACTAGAAACAAAAGATAGGATAGTCAATAGTTTCCGTGAAATCTACCTATAAGTATACAAAAGAAGCCAGTTTGTAGAAACAAATTTAAAGCTATAGCTAGAGGATGGCTTAGAAAGCCGAAGGTCAGAATCAGAGAAACTAAAGGAAAGGAAAATAATATTGTGTGAGCCATTTTATCAAAAAGTAGTTTATGAAAAATTTAAACTTTGGAAGTTTACGATGTGAGGTTTCACCTTTTTGATGCTTTATGAACCCCGGGTTCACTTCTGGCTTACAAGGCCAGCGTTCTCGTTATACTAAAAAAGCAATGTTAGAATTTATTTACAGACAACAATCAACCGTTTTAATGGTTCCAGCCCTAGGAGTTTTAACAAGATTGTATGTATTCTGCTCTCAGCGTAAGCACTTGATTGCAACGCTTTTAAGAATTGAGGGGATAGTAATCAGTCTATTTTTTATTATTTCAGTTAACAGTGATAGCATGAGAGCAGTGTTTACATTTGTGTTCCTCGCTCTAGCTGTATGCGAAGCGGCTTTAGGCTTGTCTGTTCTGGTAGCCATTGTACGCACCCATTCTAATGATTTCGTTAGCTCACTCGGCATAGCTCACACAGTGTAGGGGGCCGCGAACCCCTGCTTTTTTCACCAGAGACTAAAGGAAAGTGAAAAAAGCAGCTGTGGGGGGGGGGGGAATGTTAAAATTTGTACTCTCACTAATTGCCATCATTTTTATATCTGGCGCTAATTGGGTATACGTTGTAATTACATTAGCCCTTTTGACTACGTCTTCTCTCAACTCGTTCAGCTTTAATATGATTAGCAGTAATTTTGTGATGGTAGACCCTCTGGCCCCACCATTGCTGACTCTGAGTCTGTGGATTAGTCTGTTAATGGTAATTAGAAGCTATAAGATTAAGATTGAAAAGAAATCAGCAGGCCTCTTTGTCAAGATAGTCGGGGCGTTAACTGTGTGCTTATATACATGTTTCACCACCGGCAACTTTTTACTATTTTACATCTTGTTTGAAGTTTCTCTTATTCCCACCGCCCTTCTGATTTTAGGATGGGGATACCAGCCAGAGCGGTGGCAAGCTTTCATCTATCTGATGTTTTAYACACTGCTAGCTTCGTTACCTCTCTTGGTTAGAATCTTTTGATTATTTCACCGAATTGACTCTTTGGAGTTTTTTATGTTAACTGATGTAAGGGGTAGAACTTTTTTGTTCTTAGGAACAGTTTTATCCTTCTTGGTTAAGCTTCCTATTTACTTTGGTCATCTTTGATTGCCCAAGGCGCACGTCGAGGCGCCTATCGCAGGATCCATAATTTTGGCGGGGATCCTATTAAAGTTAGGAGGCTACGGCCTTATGCGGTCCCTCCCGGTCTTGGTCACTAAGTGCCTTGAACTAAGCCCGTGGATTTTTAGCATTTCTCTTTGGGGTGGGGTTTTCACTAGATTTATCTGCATGCGCCAGAATGACGTCAAATCTTTAATTGCCTATTCTTCGGTCTCTCACATGGCTCTAGTTATTTCAAGAACCCTTACCTTAATAAATTGTGGTTGGTCAGGGGCTTTGATAATGATGATTGCTCACGGGCTAGTATCTTCTGGTTTGTTCTGCTTGGCCAACGTCCTATATGAGCGGAGACATACACGCTCGTTATTGATTAATAAGGGCATTTTAATCATGATGCCCTCCATAAGAATGTGGTGATTTATCTTGTCTGCCTGCAGCATGTCTGCCCCCCCCAGAATTAATTTTATCAGAGAGATTATTTTGGTCATGAGTAACGTCTCTTACTGCATGTGGAGAGTAGTTCCTATTACTCTTTTATCCTTTATGAGAGCGGTTTATACTTTATACTTATTTTCGTCAACACAGCACGGAAAGCTTTCACAGATCATTATGGGGGACCCAGGCAGGGTGCAGGAATTTACACTTATTAGTCTTCATTTTCTTCCTGCTGTTGCTTTGGGGGCTCAAAGTTTTTATTGAGTTATTTATGTTTGTAGTTTATGTAGAATAAAGGTTTGTGGCACCTTAGGAGTGGAGTTACCATCAAAGATCATGTTTTGAGTTTTTCCTTGGTATATCATTAGTAGAGCAACCTTAATGATTAGAAGAGTCTTGTGTTTGACCCTTAGATTATATCTTATCGTGACGGATCAGTCCTTTTTTATTGAGTGGGCGGTGCTGGAGTTCAATAGCCTTAGACTGGACATTACAATTTTCAGTGACTGGATATCCTCGATGTTTCTTAGCACAGTTACCTTTATCTCCAGAATTGTAGTAATTTATAGAGAAAGATATATGACTCACGATAAAGATCGAGTTCGATTCTTGCTTCTGGTCTTAGCTTTCGTGCTCTCGATAGTAGTACTAATTGTGTCAGCTAATATTTTTAGTTTGCTTCTGGGGTGAGACGGCCTGGGGTTAGTATCCTATTGTCTGGTCATTTTTTATCAGAGTGGGAAATCCAGAAGAGCAGGGATGATCACCGCCCTTTCCAACCGGATCGGAGATGTGTGTTTGATTATCGCTATTGCTCTCTACAGAAGAATGGGAACTTTTAATTTTTTCAGTTGGGTAGGGGGTAGCCAAATGAGTGGGAACCAAATCCTCACCATAACTTTTATTATAATGGCCGCCACCACTAAAAGTGCCCAAATTCCCTTTTCAGCTTGATTACCTGCTGCCATGGCAGCACCCACCCCAGTCTCAGCGTTAGTTCACTCTTCAACTTTAGTTACTGCCGGGGTCTACCTCTTAATTCGCTTCTCACCCATATTAAGAGAGCTTCACAGCAATTACTATCTTCTCCTTGTTTCTTCGCTAACTATGTTTATAGCAGGCCTATCTGCTAACTTCGAAAATGACTTAAAAAAGGTAATTGCCTTGTCAACTCTAAGTCAGTTGGGGTTGATGATGTTTTCTATTTCTATGGGGTTAGAAGTTCTCGCCTTTTTTCATCTTATTACCCATGCTTTGTTTAAGGCACTTTTATTCTTAAGAGCAGGGTTAATTATTCACACCCTTGGAAACACTCAAGATATTCGTGCGATAGGAGGTATCACCAAGGCCATCCCTTTGACAAGAGCTTTGATAAATATGGCTAGACTATCTCTCTGTGGCTTCCCCTTCCTAGCTGGCTTCTACTCTAAGGATTTGATCATCGAGATGAACCTCATGAATAGAGATAACTTTTTTATTACTGGTATCCTCATGCTAGCAACCGCCTTTACTGCAAGCTACTCGATGCGTCTTAGATTTATTAGTATAAACAACAGATTCATAAGCAATAGAGCAGCCTCAGTCGCTGAAAGTGACAAGCTTATGATTATTCCCATATTCTGAATAGGGGCGGTATCAGTGATATCCGGAAGAATGATTGCATGGGCGCTCTCCCCACTTACTAGAAATATTATCTTACCTACGGAATATAAAATGGCTACCCTAGTAATTATTACTGTAAGAGCGATCGTGGGTTACACCCTAGCTCAAGATCGAGCTTTAAAGGGGTCCTTGAGAAAGTGGCTAAATAGAACTATGTGATTTCTGCCTGCTCTTACGGGCAAAGCCTTACCCAAGGCCCTTGAAGTGTATGGAAAGAGTTACATTAAACTCCAAGACCAGGGATGAACTGAGAAGTTATCCTCTCAAGGTATGTACGAGCAGTTTAGTCAAGTATCTAAGGTTGGGCAACAGGCTCAGTACAATAGAATTAAGACATTTATACTTATGTTCCTCATCTCTGTCTTCCCTGCAGTGTGGATGATGACATGCTTTTATAGCTTATAAGTTAGAGCATAGCGCTGAAGACGCTAGGGAGATCGCAACATCTTAAAGCATTCGTCACCGCTAAAGAATTTTTCTTAATCTTACGACGAAAACGTAAAGTAATCATTTTACTACAGCAGCAAAGACATGAACGGAGTTTAACCGCTCAGAAAAAGGTTAGCAGCCCTTCTCTTAGCTTCTATCTTCTTTACCGAGAGGATTTAAACCTCCTTTCTCATCATTAACAAAGATGCGCTATTTAATTATCAGCTTCGGTAAACTTTTCAGCTTAGAAGTGAGGTTTTAAAACCAAATCTTAGGTCGAAACTAAGTGCAAATGTTCGCTTTCACCCCGAAAAAGACCTAAAAGGTACCTTCTGAATGCAAATCAGATATTATATTTAACTACATTTCCAAAGCGATCAGTCCAAGGCCCCGTAGTTTCACTCATAATACAGACCCACCAAAAGAACGACGAGAAAAAAAACCAAATTTAAAACTCAAGTTTGCTGTTCTACTTCGGAGAAAGACGGGATGGAGGGCAAAAGAAGAACAATTTCAACATCAAAGATTAAAAAGATTAGGGCGATCAAAAAGAATCGCAGAGAGAAGGGGAGACGAGAAGAGACTACGGGGTCAAATCCGCACTCAAAAGGAGAACTCTTTTCCCGATCCCCCAGAGTCTTCCTAGATAATAGCATCGATAACCCTATAACAAGGCTTACAATTAAAAACAGCATGACTCCTAGTGACATTAAAGTTAACATTTATCTCTTCCACGACTAGCGGTCCTTCTGATTGGAAGTCAGACATACTTTATACTAAAGAGATTTAGCCGCCCCACCAATAAATAGAGACGTATAGGAATAATCAAACTACGTCCACGAAGTGCCAATATCAAGCGGCAGCTTCAAATCCGAAATGATGACCAGAACTGAAATGGTGCTTCACATGCCGAAGTAAGCAGACAAAAAGGAAAGTAGTGCCAATGATAACGTGGAGACCGTGAAAACCAGTGGCCACGAAAAATGTTGAACCATAAATGGCATCAGCGATGGTAAAAGAAGCTTCATAATATTCTAGCCCCTGGAGAGCGGTAAAGTATAGCCCCAGAACTACGGTTACTAGAAGACCTTGCTTACATTGTGTGTAATTAGAGCTTATGAGCCCGTGGTGAGACCAAGTCACAGTGACCCCCGAAGCAAGTAAAATGGCGGTATTCAGTAGGGGGATTTGAAAAGGGTTAAATACCCTAATACCCTGGGGGGGCCAACAAGAACCGATGTCCACAGCAGGAGAAAGACTTCTATGAAAAAAAGCTCAAAAGAAGGACACGAAAAATAACACCTCTGAGGCGATAAACAAGATTATACCCCAACGAAGACCTAATGAAACAGCATAAGTATGGTGCCCTTGAAAAGTACCTTCCCGAGTAACATCCCGTCATCACTGGACTATTACCAAAGCGATGCACAACAATCCCAGGTTAGCTAAATTTATATCAAAATGATGAAACCACTTAACTAGGCCAGTGGTTAAAACTAAGGCAGCGAAAGCACCTAATAAAGGTCAAGGACTTTGATCCACCAGATGAAAGGGATGATTAGAAGAGTGTTGAATTGACATTAACCCACCTCTCTACAATACAAGGTAGAGAGGACGGCAAATACGTAAGACTGAATAACTGCCACCGCAGATTCCAACGCCAACAGCAAGATTTGTAATAAGATTAAAAGGCTCAGTAGGAAAGATCCCAGGTTTGGACCTTGGTTGCCCAGTAGGGTTAGAAGGAGGTGGCCAGCGATTATATTGGCTGCTAGACGAACTGCCAATGTTCCAGGCCGGATCAGGTTTCTAACCGTCTCAATGCAAACCATAAAGGGCATGAGGACCGGAGGGGTTCCCTGGGGGACTAGGTGGGCCAACATATGGAGGGTGTGATTTACCCACCCGTAAAATATGAATCCCAGCCATAGGGGCAGAGCAAAACCTAGAGTTACAACTAGGTGACTAGTGCTGGTAAATACATAGGGAATAAGACCCAAGAAATTATTAAATAGGATGAAAGTAAAGAGAGTAATAAAGATAAAGGTGGCCTTTAAGTTACTCCGCCCCAAGATTACCCCTAACTCTCGATGTAATATCAGGAAGAAGTGAGATCATAAAAGCGTAAAACGACTTGGCGTAAATCAATAAAGATAGGGTAGGAGAGAGAGCCCCAAAAAGGAAGACAACCAGTTCAAAGGGTAGCCCCAAGAGGTGGAAGGGTCAAATACTCTAAATAAATTTGCTATCACTCTCAGCTTATACTAAGGATCTTGTTGGCCGTGCCGGGGAGGGGGGATTGACATGATGAAGTGGCTGAATAAGAGGCAGTTAAAAATAGAACAAAAACGAAGGTGAAGAATAGAAACAATCCTAATCATCTAAGGGGGGCTATTTGTGGCATAAGGGGATACCAAAGCGGTAACTCGAGCTTGACATACTCAGATTATAAAGTTTAACTAATCCCCCCATTGAAAGCAGGCGGAGCTGCTATAACTAGGCTTAAGAGGCCTACGCTTTCTTTCAGCCATTCAATGAACTTGAGCTTATCACTCAGTCTAGGAATCCTTGAGTACTGACTCTTTCTAAAACGATGGGTATAAAGCTATGGTTGGCCCCGCAGATTTCAGAACACTGCCCGAAATAGAGACCAGGACGATTGATTAGAACGCCTAGCTGGTTGAGACGGCCTGGAATGGCATCGGCCTTTACCCCAAGGGAGGGAACCGCTCAGGAATGAAGCACATCGGCAGCACTAACTAGCAAACGGACCTGGGTATTATAGGGAAGTACAACCCGGTTGTCGACGTCGAGTAGGCGGAACCCCTCCTTCTCTAGCTCTGAGGTAGGCACTATGTAGGAGTCAAATTCTAGATCGAGAAAATCGGAATATTCGTAACTTCAATATCACTGATGCCCCACTGCTTTAATAGTAAGAGAGGGCTCGTTAACCTCGTCCAGTAGGTACAACAAGCGCAGAGAAGGTAGGGCAATCCCCACTAAAATAAGTGCCGGAAAGACTGTCCAAATGATTTCAATTATTTGACCGTCCAGTAAAAACCGATTGGTGATGAGGTTAAACAGAAGAGTGGACATAAAGTAACCTACCAGCACCGTGATTAAAATGAGGACTAATATGGCGTGGTCGTGGAAAAAGATTAATTGCTCCATTAATGGGGAGGCACCATCTTGTAGGCCTAACTGCAATCAAGTTGACATTATTCTAAAGAAGAGATTTTAACTCTCGTGAACGGAGCTTAAATCCGTTGCATTGCTGTCTGCCACATTAGAATCGAGTGATAAATGGGAGTTCGAGGTAGCTGTGCTCAGCCGGAGGGAGATTATGTTGCCACTCGATTGAAGCAGGAAGACTCAAGGTAAAGACAACTGGACGCACGGAAACAAAACTTTCAAAAATGATGAAGATGAGCCCTAAAGTGGCGACGAAAGACATTAAAGAGCCAACCGAAGAGACAACATTTCAGCACATGTAAGCATCAGGGTAATCTGAGTATCGACGAGGTATGCCGGCCAGTCCTAAGAAGTGCTGAGGAAAGAATGTCAGATTAACCCCCACAAACATCATCAGGAAATGAATCTTTAGCCACTTAGCATGGAGTCCCACCCCAGAGAAGAGGGGGAATCAATGTACAAAGCCTGCCAGGATAGCAAAGACAGCACCCATGGAAAGAACATAGTGGAAGTGAGCAACGACATAATAAGTGTCATGCAACACAATATCGATTCTAGAGTTAGCTAGTACTACTCCTGTTAAACCACCAACCGTAAATAGGAATACAAAACCTAGAGCCCATAGCAGAGATGGTGTAAAAGTAAAATAGGTACCGTGCAGTGTACCCAGCCAGCTAAAAATTTTAATACCGGTAGGGACAGCAATGATTATTGTAGCCGCCGTAAAATATGCTCGAGTGTCAACATCCATCCCAACAGTGAATATGTGGTGAGCCCAGACTACAAAGCCTAGCACTCCAATGGCTAGCATGGCGTAAATTATACCCAGTGTCCCAAAGGACTCCTTCTTACCTCTTTCTTGACTAATAATGTGCGAAATTATACCAAACCCAGGTAAAATTAAGATATAGACTTCTGGGTGGCCGAAAAATCAAAATAGATGTTGGTACAGCACGGGATCCCCTCCACCAGCAGGGTCAAAAAAGGACGTATTTAGGTTTCGATCCGTTAGTAATATGGTAATAGCGCCAGCTAAGACGGGCAACGATAACAGGAGTAAAAGTGCTGTGATGCCTACGGCCCAAACAAATAAAGGGATTCGATCTAGTCTTATACCTTGAACCCGTATGTTGATGATCGTGGTGATGAAGTTAATAGCCCCTAGAATCGAAGACACCCCAGCCAGGTGGAGGGAGAAGATTCTTAGGTCAACTGAGGCTCCAGCGTGAGCGATGCCGGCAGATAACGGTGGGTAAACCGTTCAACCAGTGCCAGCACCACTCTCAACCCCAGCCCCGGATAATAATAGGATCAATGCTGGAGGGAGGAGCCAGAAGCTCATGTTGTTTAAACGAGGAAAAGCCATATCAGGGGCCCCCAGTATTAGAGGGACCAACCAGTTTCCAAAACCGCCGATCAGAATAGGCATAACCATAAAGAAAATTATAATAAAAGCGTGCGCGGTTACGACCACGTTGTAAATCTGGTCATCGCCAATGAGAGCGCCAGGCTGGCCCAGCTCAGCCCGGATTAAGAGACTTAAAGCTGTCCCCACTATTCCGGATCAAGCCCCAAAAATTAGATAAAGTGTGCCAATGTCCTTATGATTTGTTGAGTAGAGTCAACGTCGCAATCGATGTAGTGGCTGAGCCTATAGGCATTAGACTGTAAATCTAAGAACAAGGGAATCCCTTCTTCATCAGGATTTGGTAGTTTATTTAAAACGTGAGGTTGCAATTCTCAAGTAGCCGTGGGGCTCAAATCTAAGATTTAGACAGACATGTCTATACCAAGCTTTGAAGGCTTGCAGTTTATGTTAACTTAAAATCTTACCTGGAGTCTAGATAAAGAGATAGGCTCAAAAAGGCAGAGACGCCAGAGATAGGAGGATGGTGACTCATAACGTAAAGGAATAGGGGAAAACTACAGGAGACGGAGAAGGCAAGGACGAGGAGGACAGTATAAAACTTGAGTAAGTCAGGCGGATGTAATAGTATAAAGTGATTAATGAGGTAAGGACGAGGAAGAGAGCCAAGAAGAGCAGACCCGAAAGCGTTAGGTTTCTGATGACGAGTCACTTAGGGAGGAAGCCTAAAAAAGGAGGTAGCCCCCCCAGAGAGAGTAAACAAAGAAAAACAGAAGTTTTAGCTAAGAGAGGCATTTTATAACCGAGCTGGGAGAGATGATAAAATCTAAATAGAGAGAAGTAGACAGCTAGAGGCAAGAAGACGAGTCTGTAAAAAACAAAGTAGTCTCGCGTAAGAGCAGAACTAATATAAAGAGAAGTAAGCAGTCAAGACATGTGACTGATTGAAGAGTAAGCCATGATAGAGCGCAGCATGCATTGTCTTAAACCCCCTAAGGACCCAACAAGAGAAGAGGTCATGATGAAAAGTAAACTCAAAGATTTTGTTTCTGACGAGGGATACGCGGAAAAAAGTACTATCAAGGGGGCAAGCTTTTGGATGGTGAGAAGGAGGAAGAGTCTCCCTCAACTCAAGCCCTCAACAATAGATACTACTCAAAAGTGAAGTGGGGCTGCGGCTAGCTTAAGAAATAACGCCAGAGAAATTAACAACAAGAAGAAGGTCCCATGGTGACTTATTAATGATCCGAACAGGAAAACTACTGAAGAAAGAGCTTGAATGAGAAAATATTTCATGCTGGCCTCAGAGGAAGAGAGGGTTATCCGGGAGGTCATGATTAGAGGCAAAAAAGACAACAAGTTTAACTCAAGGCCGATTCAGGCGGTGTATCAGGAGATAGAAGACAAAACTACTATTACTCTTAAAAACAGACCAGAAAAACATAGGAGGCTGAAAGGAAGAAACATTAGAAAAGGGATTAGATCCATCGGCGGGGTATGAGCCCGCAAGCTTATGTTAGCTTACCTTCCTTATATGTTGATGTACAGTGCATGAAAGATTTTGATTCTTTGAGATTTGGTGCGAGCCCAAGACATATAATTCAAGTGGGGGCCCACATTATCCACCCTATCAAGATGGCCCTTTTTATCAGGCATTGAATTCAACTTTCAAGTCTCAAAATTAAATGCCAACCAAACGTAAAAGATTAGAGAAATTACTGAGGACAACTCCGAAAAAAGGACCCCACCTTCCCGAGGTGGGAGAGAAGCCCGGGAAAAGGTTGGCGAGGGAGGTAGAGTCTAAATAATGCCTAAGGGGTAGAAAAGATAGCTCCGTAAAACTTCACTGTTGAAATACTTTATTTGCTCGATCAATTGGTCTTCTATGATCTACACAGAAACAACTAAAAACTACTAACCAGGTAGAAATCGAGAAGTTAAGGCTTTTAGATTAATAACCCCCTACCCCCTACCCCTCTGGGGTAGTAGAAATAGGTTTTTTTTCACTTTTCTTTAGTTTTTGGTGAAAAAAAAGCGATCTATGTTTATTAAAATCTTAGAATATGCGCTGCGCGCGGTTTTCTTTTTCTACCGTTCCGATACTTATATAAGGTACCAAGCTTGTGATGCAACCAATTGCATTTAGGTTAGATGGTTCAAATACGATTATATTCCCTCAATCCTAGTCAGTATCATCTACGATGAGCATTTAATATTGGGGTTCTTTCTCCAACTTTCAAGTCTCAAAATTAAATGCCAACCAAACGTAAAAGATTAGAGAAATTACTGAGGACAACTCCGAAAAAAGGACCCCACCTTCCCGAGGTGGGAGAGAAGCCCGGGAAAAGGTTGGCGAGGGAGGTAGAGTCTAAATAATGCCTAAGGGGTAGAAAAGATAGCTCCGTAAAACTTCACTGTTGAAAT